AATTATAGAATGGATTGCTATCTATGCCTAGATCGAGGATAAATGGAAATTTTATTGATAAGACCTTTTCAATTGTAGCCAATATCTTATTACGAATAATTCCGACAACTTCAGGGGAAAAAGAGGCATTTACCTATTACAGAGATGGTGCGATTTGATTATTATTTTTTTATTATTTTCCTTATTTCAGCCTTAGAAGAAAGACGCATGATTCGGGATAGAAAATAAAGAAAAAAGTTTTTGAAATAAATCTACGCTTTTTGAAGGTGAAGTTTGTAAAAAAAAAACAACTCCTTCTGTCGTGTATCCTCGATTAATGCAGTCTCAGATGCTTCAATTGTCGATTCGAGTATTGAGCGAAAGGTTACACCTATGGGTTATGTATTGCAAGGTCAACCCTAGTACCTATAGGCGGCATAGAGGAAGAAGCACTACGCCTAGGAATCAACAACACGAAAACTTTGTTAGAAATGAAATTATGCCCTTTCCTTATCAAGATCGGAACTAAGAAAAATGGTTGGGCCAACAAACATCCATCTCGTTCGTATTTTGGATACACGTATAACCATCGAAGACTGTTGAGGTGACGAATTCCTGGAAATTAAGGGGCGTGAGGGACAAAGAAATTGTTGAAGTTACCATTTTTTTTATCTAGTATCAACACGTTTGATGTTAAGAAAAGATCTTTTGCAGGAAGGTTGGCTAGAGATTTCTTGTAAAAACACTAGCCCCGCTCAGTCAATAACGAGAATATTTCAATCTTTTTTGATTCCATGTATTATTCTCATTATGCACATAAGGGAGGAGCCGTATGAGGTGAAAATCTCATGTACGGTTCTGAAACGGAGATTCTTTGAATCGAACGACGACCGTAACGGATGTCGGCTCAATCCGAAGGCAATTATGCGGAAGCTTTACAGAATTATTATGAAGCTATGCGACTAGAAATTGATCCCTATGATCGAAGCTATATACTCTATAACATAGGCCTTATCCACACAAGTAATGGAGAACATACGAAAGCTTTGGAATATTATTTTCGGGCACTAGAACGAAACCCGTTCTTACCACAAGCTTTTAATAATATGGCTGTGATCTGTCATTACGTGCGACTATCTCCACTATAGAAAGAAAAAGGGAAAGAGAAAAGAGCGAATCCGCTAGTAAATACTAGAAAAAATTACTAGAAAAAAGGCTTTCTACATATGCATCGTCAAAAAAACGATTTTTATCAGCTGTAGCAAAGAAAAAAGGAACTTCATAGAAGTCGAAATATGAAGAAATAGATATGCCTAGATACTTTATTCTATGGATAAAGGATCTAATTGATAGAGAAAGCACCGTAAAGATCAATTAGTGAGGTTTTGCGCCGATACAATAAGAACTGCTTACTTACTTATGTCATGATATAAGATAAAAGTTAGGAATCGACTTATGTAATAAAGGCGATCCCCTAAGGGATTGAGCAGCGGTGTAGCATCAGATCCCAAGGATAGTAAGACTTTTCTTCATAATAAAGAAAAGTCTTTTTCGAAAATTCTATATTAATTTCTCTATGAAACCGAGATAGTTAACTTTCAGAAAATTCGAGCGAGAGTGGAAATGCTTATGCTTTATTCTTCTGAAGGTGGGAGAAAAGATAAAACTAAAAAACGGATTATTAATCAATATTCAAGTTTGAAACTCATATAATTAACCTCTTTTGGTTAACCCGAGAAAAAATGGGATAGATCTATGAGAAATCTCATTCAATTAGATAGATAGAGTAGATTCAAAAAATGGGACACCACAAGAATTGAATGCGGAGCCGTATGAGGTAGGAAACTCTCAAGTACGGTTCTAAGGGAAGGAATTGAACCACCTATTCCGACCGGGGAGAACAGGCCATTCGACAGGGAGATTCTGAAATTGCGGAGGCTTGGTTCGATCAAGCCGCTGAGTATTGGAAACAAGCTATAGCGCTTACGCCTGGGAATTATATTGAAGCGCAAAATTGGTTGAAGATCACGAGACGTTTCGAATAAGAGCACTCTTTTTTCTTTTTATTTACTTTATTATTATTTTTGAATTTTTTTTATAATTAATATAATTGTTTGTTGTCCCCATCAAATAAAACGGATCATTTATTGGGGAAAAACAATCAAAGAATTTCATTATATCTTTTCCTTTCGAAGACCATTTTCTATTTCGTCTGGTATTTTGGGGGTAGAAACGATACGCAGATAGAGTAAACAATATATATTTCTTTTTCTGTTCTGCTATTAAAACTCACTTTTGAATGACTAAAAATAAAGATCCTGGAATATTACATTAGGAATCACTGCCTTTGTAATTTGGAATAGAGTAAGAATCGAGTAAATAATGAATATCTTCCATGGAATGGAAGACATACCGACATCTAGGAACTTCTAATTGCGATATTAATACACTAGGTTGCACAAAAAAAATGGTTTTTCCATCAATTCAAAGCACGAAAAAGGTTTTATAAGATTAAAAAGGT